ACAGATCGAGCAAGTTCAAATTGACGTAACATAAAACCTATTAATCCGAAAGCACCGTGAAGAGCAACAAAAGTCCACAGACCACCTAATTGACACCAACGGGTCAAATCTCCCTGTGCTTCAGGACCCCACAGTAACAACAAAGAGTGTGCTAAACTATTAGCAGGAGTAGAGACTGCTGCAGTTAAGAAGTTACAACCTTCCAAATAGGAACTTGCCAATCCATGAGTATACCATGAAGTTACAAAGGTGGTACCTGTGAACCAACCCCCCACGGCAAAATAGGCGCAAGGAAAGAGCAATAGACCGGACCAACCCACAAAAACAAAACGGTCCCTCCGTAACCAGTCATCCATAATATCAAATAAATCATTTTGATCTTTGGTAAATTTACCAAGAGCTATAGTCATAGTAATCCTCCTATTCAACTACTTCAAACCATTTCCGAACACCTCCTAGCATTTTAAGGGGTGGAACCTTCGAGGCTTTTTTCATTTTATATATGATATGATTTCTCGTAGACTGTCCCTTCTTTTCGACTGAGTTTCGAATAGAAAAATTATTTTTTTGTCGATTGATATCTAATCTAGGTCAAATCCATTAACTTAATTGGCTTATTCCTTTCTATTCTAAAAAAATTCCCTAAGTCATGACTCAAAAATTGTCTTATGACTCATATAAATCCTATAAATACATTTTTTAAAGAACTATTCCATAAACAAATGATCGATCCCTTTTATTACTCTCGTTACCAGCAGATCCCCAGACATACTACTCTGCTTTTATCAAATAAGATTATTCTTGAATCTTGTTCGTGAAATCAAAAAAATTGTTTTCTATATTATTCGAATTTGTATGTCTAGAAAACTACTAGAGGATCCTATATTTTACTTTCTATTTTACATTGATTTCTTTTATTGTCTTCTTTGTTCTATTTTTCTTTCATTCAGATTAATCCAATTCCGACGTATACCCTTTCGTGCGGATCGAGGTAATAAATTGGAATATTTTTCTCTATGTGAAAGTTTCGTCCATTAATTGCCTTCAAAATCTCGTATGCCTCGTATGCATAGATATGAAAACCAAATTTTGATACTCGAAGTCATGATTTGATGTGATGGATTTTTCTATTATTTTTATAGACATATCTTCAAGAAATAATAGAAATCAATTTGGATCTTTTCTTGTATTCGGAAAAAAGATATTTTGAAGTCAAATGACTTGTCTGTTGGAACTTAGAATAGAATAAGCCCTTCCACTGGAGGAGAGGAGTAGCAATTGATTCCTAGGAACAATAAGATTTTATCCGAAATATCAACAGATTCTTGCAGAGTTAGAACCAAAAAGGTATTAAAAAGAAAAAAAGATCCACTGTTCGAATTTCATTTCTATCCAATTTGAATATCAGAATAGTGGATATAGTTATGATTCAATAGGTTAGGTCCACTTACTATTTTGAGAATCTCTTCCTTTATTTGATTGGAATAATCGAAAATAGGAGTATCTGACAATTAAAGGAAATATCACATTCTAAAAAAAAATATATATATATATAGAAAAGAATACCATTTCCCTTTCTAACTAGAAAGAGTTTACTCTATTCGAATGATAACTTACTAGAGTTTCAATTCTAAATTCGATTTTTTCAACTATTCCTTCGTTTTTTTGAATTTTATTACAAACAGAAACTTCTTACAAATATCAAGAATATTTGTATATCTTCCTTCAAATAGGAATACTACTGTTATCATTTTTTGATAAAAAAAAGCCCCTTATCGGATTTGAACCAATGACTTACGCCTTACCATGGCGTTACTCTACCACTGAGTTAAAAGGGCGCCCTTTGAGTCAATTCCCGAATACAGAATACAGAATCAGCCAATATGAATATGAGTTTAGTACATCTATTTGTTACTGCATATACTTATTATATATATGAAATATATATAAATCAGATTTATATATATGTACATAGATCTATTTTTTGTACATAGCAACTCATTAACGAACAAAAAATTGGATTGATGAGTATAGTGAAAAAAGAATTTATTCATATTGGATTTGATAAATATCACTGGAATTCAATTTGTCAAAACCGATTCGAATTGAAGTCATCTTCATCAGAACACGAAATTAATTTCATTGATACATGTACCCCTAATTCAAATATTTCTGAATCTTTGATAAATGGATTCTATCCAGTCCCTCAACTGAATTCTTATTGATATTCATCCTTTTTTACTTAATTTCCGGATTCATTCTCGTTTTTTTTTTATTTCCCGACTTAGTGTGAAATAGAAATATACCTAATTCAATCTTCTTAACACTAAATGAAAGTGAAAGAAATAAGGTGTTAATGCCCCCTGTTCCAGCAAATCAATTATTCCCAGAAAGGATTCTATGTTTATTTTGGTTTGTTTCGCATTACTTCGTTTTATTTTGTATTTTGTTGAATTATAGATTGGTGATTGGAATGAACAATTTCGAAATCGAAAGGATT